TTCTTCATACAAATGTATAAAAGATGTTAGCCGCACTTAAAAGCCGAGTACTCTACCATTGAGTTAGCAACCCCTCCAAAAAAATTCGATTATGTCCATACAATCGGAATCAAACTAAATAAAAATAAATAGAAAATAGAAATTAAAATAAAAAAAAAAAAATCAAGCGATTTAATCACACGACACAATCAAAACATTAAACTAAAAACATTAAACTAGCAAAAAATTAAAACAAAAAATTAAAAGAAATAAAATATTAAGAATTTCGAATAAATCCTGAACAGACAAAAAGATTAAAAAATATAGATAACATAAAAATTTTTTAGATTACCCTATTTATTATTACTTTTAGTTATTGTTTCCATTTCTTAGTTTTAGTTATATTATCTACTTAATGAATATTCTATTTAGTATTCTACTAAGATTCACTTAGAATACCTATTCTACCTATATAGGTATACATTGTATATATTTTTTATTTTTTAAGACTTTTTTACTTATATATTTTTGATTTATATATATTCTACTTATATAATTATACTTATATATTTATATTTTATATAAATATATTCTATTCTAATATATAGAAATAGAATAAAATATATATAATAAATCTAATTTGATAAATAAATGTGAATTCTCATTAGAACATTGAATTTCTATATATTTTCAATCAAAAAAACTTTTATATCACAACAAATCCAATAAACCCATCGCTTGAATGAAGAAACAATTCAAATTAATGGATAGAACAGGTATAAATAGATCGACAGATAAAATCCCATTACCTCAGATGGGATTATATTTATTTGATACATTCTTGTCAATATCAATGTGAATATCTTGAGTTCATAAATAAATATACACTGAAGAAAACAAAAGAATTAATTGAAATTGAATTTCAATAAAATTTAATAAAAAGAAATTCAATAAAAATCAAATACTAAAACTAAATAAATTACTCAAATTAAAATTAAATTCAAATTAAATATAAATAGAAAATTTAATAATAATAAAAATAATATACAAATAAAAATAGAAATAAATAGAAAAATATATAGAATATATTACAATATATAGATATAAAATAGATAGATATATTTTATAAGGAAATATAGAATACCTGGAGCATTCAAATAGGTTTTTTTTTATCGAATGATACAAACCCACTTTTCCAAAGATCTATTCCTTCTTTTCGGCATTGAACATCAAATCAATTGCAAGGATTCGAATCTTTCTAAAAAAAAAAAAAAATCCTCTGTACTTTCTTAACTCAAGTTGGAGAACTTTTAAATAGGTCAAAGGAAATCCTTTAAGCATTTCATTGATTGAGTGATCTCTAATCGCTTTTCTTTTTGTTTCTTTTAGAATCTATTTTGATTCTTCATTCTGATCAAATTGTTGAGACAATTGAAAACGATATTTACCCGGTCCAGGATCCTTTATTTTTCCCTTGAATCGTTGGGTTTAGACATTACTTCAGTGGTCTTTAATCCTTTCAAACTGGATGCAACATATTAGTTTTTGTGATTTCTTTCTATCAAAAAAAGAATCAGATTAATGGTTGATTCTTGCATCATATACTTTCTTTTTGAACTTTTGAATCAAAAAAATTTGGTCAATTCTAAAAAACTTTATTCTTGGATTTGAAACTTGCTCGAATTGGATCCTTTCTATTTCGATTTACACTATACCCCAACAAAAAGTGAGATTTCGAGTGTATAAATATAACAAAACAAATGATGTCGAGTTAGGAGCACTCTCATTCCTTTCCTATTCCTATATATATTATAGCTATATTATGCTATATAATATTCTAAATATTAAACATATATATATAGAATATAATATTATGAATATAATATTATTCAATAAAATTCCAATTATATGCTTATGCTATATTATATATATAACTATTATATTAATATTCTTAATATTATTTATTAATTCTTTTTTAATATTAATTATTTTAATTAATATTAAATTTTAAATATTCAATTTAAAATTTAAATTTATTTTTTCAAATTTATTTTTATTTATTATTAATTTTTTTTTATTTAATTATTATTTAATAAATTAATATTATTTATTAGGGTATAATAAGGTAAGAATCCATAGTTGATCATGTCCTTCAAGTCGCGCGTTGCTTTTTACCATATCATTTCAAACGAAGTTTTACTATAACATTCCTTGCGTTTTGAACTAGTATGGAATTCATTTTATTAGGGAATCCTGAATAGTCATCGGTTCAACCAATACATAGAAATCCCAAATTTGAATTTCTTAATTTCTATTGGATAATTTTCGAATATTCCAAAAGAAATAAGACAAAAAAACGAAATAAGCTATTTTTAAGTCTTTAAGTGAGTACCTAGGACGCATTTGCCTATCTCCCATTTATTCAAGTTCCACGGACTCCTACAAAATCATTAAAAAGATTCAATTTCTAAATTTTCCATCTAGATATCATTATTTGAATAATGTTTTGTTTTAAACATATTTTTATCATCATAATATAAAAAAAACCTATTCAGATTCGGATTAACTCATTAATGATTTTAAATAAATAGGAAATTGGTTAAAAAAATATCCAATTTTTTTAATGCAGTAGTCGATAAAAAAAACTGATGTGGGGAAAATTGGAAATTGTTTTGTTATTCTTTCAGACTGAGTGCTAAAATCAGTATCGAAATACTCGAAGATCATCTTATTTATCAGATAGACTTTTTTATCAGATAGACTAAAGAATTGTCATTGAAATTAATTTTTGATATTCTATCTTATATGGTGCAGTGCAATTCAAGTTACCGAAGTTAAATTAAGGGATGAGACATTTTTTTTTTTTTTGATAGATTATATAGAATGATAGATTATAGAGAATATCTGGGACGGAAGGATTCGAACCTCCGAATAGCGGGACCAAAACCCGTTGCCTTACCACTTGGCTACGCCCCATTTATATTTCTATTCAATACTAATAAAAACTAATATTAATAGTGGTTCTTCGTCAATTCCCATCCAAATATCTAGGAAATATATTACTGTCTTGTTCGGATTTTCATATGTGTAGATATAGAATTCAACTGAATTGATTGCTCATAATAGATAATTCAACTAAGATATTGTATAAAAATATGATTTCCTCTATTCTTTTTTGATTTGAGAATTGAGAATTGAAGGATTTTTGATTGGGTGAGTTTAATAACACAATAAATTTAATAAAAATAAATAAGGGTTCTTCGTCTACCTTACTTTTTTTTTATTCATTTTTATATCAATAACATATTAATAACTTAGTCATCAATCAAAATACAATTATCTTCAAGAACAAAATGTTTGTTATGCTTAATAGTTTTAGTTTAATTTGTATCTGTCTTATTAATTCTGCCCTTTATTCAAGCAATTTTTTATTCACAAAATTGCCTGAAGCCTACGCTTTTTTGAATCCAATCGTAGATGTTATGCCAGTAATCCCTTTACTCTTTTTTCTATTAGCCTTTGTTTGGCAAGCTGCTGTAAGTTTTCGATGAGATTTTAATACTATCCTAAAATAATTCATGATTTATTCGAGAAAAAATTATAGTAATTGAGAAGATCAGATAAGTCGTATACTCTAAGCTCTTAATTGAAACATTAAAGTTATTGTATAAACGCGAGAATTTTTGATCACCCCCATTTTTTTTCATTCTTAACTTTTTTTTTATTCCAGATTCTATTAACGCCCTAATTGTAGTTATGAAAAAAAATTATAAGAAAGACTCGACTCTTATTCCAAATGAATTTCGAAAAATTCATTTCTATTTCTAGAAATCACTTCATTTCTTGGTGTTAAAATAGAAAATGTGGTATAAAAATAGATTCTCTATTTTTTTTTCCAAACCAAAAAAGATCGTGGAGATTTTCTAATGCTTACTCTTAAACTCTTTGTTTACACAGTAGTTATATTCTTTGTTTCTCTCTTCATCTTTGGGTTTTTATCTAATGATCCTGGGCGTAATCCTGGACGTGAAGAATAGAATAAAAATTCTAAGGGTTTTCTTGATTTTAAAATGTTTTTAGTATGTTATTTCTTTTTACCCAGTCTTTATCTATTCTAGATCTCGATTTGAATCTATATTTTTGTTTTAAATTAATATTTAAAATAGAATTTGCCATAGAAATATTAATATAAATAAAGAAATTTGAAATTTCAATTTTTAACTAGAAATAGTAAATAGAAAGGAAATATTCAATAAAAAGAAAAATTAGAAATTAGAAATAACTATTAATAAATAAAATATTCAAATTATTCATTTTTTAATTTATTTAAATAGTTTAAATAGAAATTAAATAGAAAATAAAATAGAACATTGAAATAAGAAATAAAGCAAAAAGATTTTCGAAATTTGAAAGAAAAGATAAAAAAAATTCAAGTCATCACTGGAACCGGAAAGAGAGGGATTCGAACCCTCGGTACGAATAACTCGTACAACGGATTAGCAATCCGACGCTTTAGTCCACTCAGCCATCTCTCCCGATTAAAAAAGAATAATTATAAGGATAATTATTATGTTACATTACATAGCAAGTAATTACATTATACAACAAGTAAGGCTTGAAAAAAAAAGGCTTTGCCTCTCTCTTTATTACTTTATTTCGTAATTACTTTTTTTCTTATTTAATTATATAATAATAGAAATTCGAATTCTCTCAAATTCTCTATTTATTCTATATTTATTAAATATATATTTCGAATTCTATATAATTCGAAATTGGCTATTTTTCTATTATTGTTTATTTTTCTATTCTAAAAATATATTCTATATTTAATTTATATTAATTTGAATTTATTTAATTATATATTTTTAGAATTTCTATTATTTTTTTTCTATTTTTTATTAATTTTGAAATTATTATTTATATAATTATATAAATAATAATTTCAAATTGAAATATATCAATTGAAATAGAAATAAATAGTTAACTTAATAACTAGTTAACTTAATAACTAGTTAACTTAA